CAACCAACTGGGGTTTTGTCGTTATAAAATATTAGATTCTATAGAAGCAATGATAAATAGATACGAATAGAGCGCAAAAAGGAGGGGAAATAAAAAACAAAGTATAGAAAAGTTATACAAAATTTTATACGAATCACTGCCCCCCTTTTTATTTCCTTAATTGAATTTCGTTTGATTTTGATTAGGGCAAGGTTACTTAAAAACCTCCGCCTTCTTTAAAATATCCCGAACAGTTCCTGTAGGCTGAGCGCCTTTTTCCAGGAAATATAGAATAGCGGGAACATTTAAACAACTTTGATTCTTTATCGGATCATAAAAACCCACTTTCCGAAGATCTCTTCCTTCTCTTCGGGATCGAACATCAATTGCAACGATTCGATAGACGGCTCATTGGGATAGATGTAAGTAAATGAACAAGACCCCCCCTAGAAACGTATAGGAAGTTTTCTCCTCGTACGGCTCGAGAAAAAATGATTCGAGGTTATGTCTATGTATAGAATTCTAATGAATGGCAAAAGGGTTGATAAAATAAATTAGACTGGGATTTCACTCATTTTTTCTTCGTTCTTCCTGAAAAAAAAAGAAAAAATCATTTGTACTCATAACTCAAGTTGGATAATTCTCAAATAGCTCAAAAGAAAATCAAATCTTTAAGCAATTTATTTCATTTATTGAATGGTCTTTAACCCCCCTTTTGTTTGTCTCGTTTAAAATACAATCATCTATTTTGATTTGGATTCTTTATTCTGATCCAGTTATTGAGACAATGGAAACGGCGTTTCCTTGTTCTGGGATCCTTTTTTGTTTTAAATCATTGGGTTTAGACATTACTTCGGTGCTTCTTAATCCTTCCAACAAAATGGCAGCAACATACCCCTTTTGTGATTTCTTTCTATCAAAGAATCATACGAATGGTTGATTCCCCGCGATACACTTTGAATCGAAAGAGTTTTATCAATTCCAACAAAATTTCCTTTTGAATTGAAAACTTGCCCGAATCGGATCCTTTCGATTTCTATATTGATGATATACTTACGAAGTTGTTCCAATTTATTGATTGGCATTAACCCTAGATCCTTGCCCCTGAAAGCTGAATCAATACTTTACTACTCGAGCTCCATCATGTACTATTTCCATTACAACCCAACAAAAAGAGGGGTTCTTTCTAGTGGAACAGAACAAATGATGTCGGGCCAAGAGCACCTTCATTCCTATATAAAATGGCGGAAGAATCCACACCGGATCGTGTCCTTCAAGTCGCACGTTGCTTTCTACCACATCGTTTCAAACGAAGTTTTACCATAACATTCCTCTAATTTGGAGCCAGTATGGAATTGATTCAATTATGGAATCATGAATAGTCATTGGTTCAGTCGGTACATAGACATATTAATCTATACCTTTTTCTTCTATACATAGATGGTAAAGATTTTTCTGAAGAAATCTTAGCAAGACCCCACCTTTTATTGTATAAATGCAACTTTTTTTATAAAAAACAAACTAACCGAAATAACATAACTAACATAAATAACACGAATAAATGAATTCTTTTTAACCCTGCATCTTCAAGTGACTCAATAGAAGAGATTGACCCATCTCCGACTTCTTTGAATACCAAAGATTCGACTCATAAGGAATCATTCAAAATTTTTATAATAGAAAAGGTTTCCTATTTCGACATCATTATTGGAATAAAGTTTTAGAGTAAAGACTACACTTGATCATCATAAAAAAAAGAGAAATATCTCTTTCTTTTCGAATTGAATCATCAATGATTTAAAGCCGATAAATAGATTGAACAAGAAACCCAATTTTTTTCGTGAGATGGATAAAAAAGACTGATATAAGAGAAGATTTAGGTCCTTATTCGTTCGATTCTTATTTTATTAATCAGATGAACGAGTAGGGGTTTTTCGTATCTATCAGATAGATTGAACAACTGTCACTGTTATGGATATTCTATGTTATGGATATTCTATATTAAATATTTCAATATTTAAGGGATTCCATTTCTTTTTCACAAAAATGGAAAGGCTGTTGTCACTGAACGGTGTCACTAAAATAGAACGAAATCTAATAATAAAAATACATATATATTACATATTAAGTTAAACTAAGCATTTCCTCATTTTATATGTATTTTTATTTAACCTGTAATTAAGTAATCTTTCTGCAATCTTGGCATAAATTGACTAAAATATATGAATTACCCAGTATCAATCGTTACATAGATTTACAATTATTCATTAGAGCCAAACACGAAATACCTAAAAAGGTCAAAAAAACATCGGTTACATATGTAACTTGATTCGTTGTTAATGAGATTCGGACAGACACAAATATTTAAATGAATATCTCCCGTTGCTGATTAAGACCTATCTGCTGCCCCCCCCAATTCTCTGGGAATGCTGAATCAGAAATCAAAAAAGATCCCTTTTACGGAAAGGGAACTATCTAGGGACAAAGACAAACAAGTCCAGATTAAGCCCTTGCTCCTAAT